CCATTTCGTCGTCCAGTCGCCACAACCGTCTTTTTGGTTGGTACCGTAGTGGCCCTTTGGTTAGGTATTGGAGCAACCTTGCCGATTGATAAATCTCTAACTTTAGGTCTTTTTTAAATTAATTCAATTGTAAAATAATCTGACGTGTGTATCTAGGGAATAGGTGCTTCAAAGTGAATTTTCCCTAGATACATCGATTTCATTTTAATTGAATTCAAGAGCTATTCCTAATAATACGGATTGCACTCAAACATGAATTTATTATTGGTATTGGTTTTTAATTCGAAAAAAATCCAATGAATTTAAACCTTCTTTTTAGGGAAATTAATTACGAAATGCTTGTCTAGAGCGTCCGATATTTGTTTTACATCTTCTATGCGAAAATGCTTAATTTTCGTAAGATCTTCTTGACTGTTAGTCAATAGGTCCAATAATGTATGTATATTGGAATTTTTGAGGCAATTATAGATCCTGGGAGGCAATTCTAATTGATCAATAAAAATAGATCTCAATGCTATTTTTTTTTTATTTTTTCTTAGTTCAGTGAATTTATCATGACAGAAAAAAAGGGGTAAAGTAGCCCTGTCTTGATTATCCTCGAAATGAAAGTTTTCTTTTTCCGCATATAGAAAGGGAATAAATAAATCAATTAAATTCCGAGAGGCTTCATAAAGTGCTTCTTTAGGAGTTAAACTGCCGTTTGTCCATATTTCGAGAAAAAGTATCTCTTGTTTTTCATTACCATTACTATACGAATGAATACTATGATTCACATTTCGAACAGGCATGAATACAGCATCTATAGGAAAACTTCCGTCTTGAAAGTTATTTGGCGTTTTTATACGATATCCGCGACTCCTCTCGAATTGTAATCCAATACGCAAATCTATTGGTTCCGTCAAGTTAGCTATATGTTGTGTAGTATCAACAATTTCCACATAAGGTGGTAAGATGATATCTTGAGCAGTTACACATCCAGGTCCCCTAACACAAATAGACGCGTCACAGGTTCCATATAAATTGCTTCTCAAGACAATTTCTTTCAAATTCATTAAAATTTCATGTACTGATTCTTGAATACCTATTATAGTAGAATATTCGTGTGGTATTTTCTCAGACGTTGCGCGTGTAATACATGTTCCTTCTATTTCTCCAAGCAGAGCTCTGCGCATCGCAATTCCTATTGTGTCGGCTTGCCCTTTCATAAGTGGAGATAGAATAAAGCGTCCATAATAAAGACGTTTACTATCTGTTCTTGATTCAACACACTTCCACTGCAGTGTCTGGGCAGATACTCGTATTTTCTCTCGAACCATAGTAATATTATAGATCAGATCGTTGAGTCATTTATTTCTCTTGAAATCCCTTCAATGCTTAGTTTATTTTTACACACGTCTTTTTTTAGGGGGTCGACAGCCATTATGTGGCATGGGGGTTACATCGCGTACGAAACTTAACAATATGCCGCTTCTCCGAATAGCTCGTAATGCTGCATCCCTTCCGAGACCAGGACCCTTTATCATGACTTCTGCTCGTTGCATACCTTGCTCGACGACTTTATGAATAGCGTTTCCTGCTGCGGTTTGAGCAGCAAACGGTGTCCCTCTTTTTGCCCCTTTGAACCCGCAAGTGCCGGCGGAGGCCCAAGAAACCACTCGACCTCGTACATCTGTAACAGTCACAATGGTATTGTTGAAACCGGCTTGAACATAAATAACCCCCTTGGGGATTTTACGTGCACTCTTACGTGAATTAATACGCCTATTCCTATGTGAACCAATTCTTGGTATGGGTTTTGCCATATTTTATTGTCTCATAAATATGAGTCAGAGATATATGGAAATATCCATTTCATGTCAAAACAAATTTTTTCTTTTTTTTTTTTTTTGTACATCATTTGTACATCGAGTCCGTTAGAAGGTCTCCTTTATTAGTAGACTTCTTATCCTTGTCGTTGTTTATGTTTCGGGTTGGAACAAATTACTATAATTCGTCCCCGCCTACGAATTAGTCGACATTTTTCACAAATTTTACGAACGGAGGCTCTTATTTTCATATTTTTCATTCCTTACTTTAATTCCGAATCTGTTTCTTGGAAGAAAATAAGTTTCTTGAAATTTTTAATCTCGTATCGTATTCCGGAATGTAGAAGTGGAAAAGCAACTTAATCGGTTGAATCCTTGTTACGGAGTCTATAAATTATACGTCCTCTGGTTGAATCATAACGGCTTACTTCAATTTTAACTCTATCCCCCGGCAGGATTCGTATAAAACTACGCCGTATCCTTCCTGAAACATAACCTAGGATCAGATCCTCATTATCTAAACGAACCCGGAACATGCCGTTAGGAAGTGATTCAATAATTAAACCTTCATGAATCGATTTTTCTTCTTTCATTCCAGGTAAAACCCCTTTAAAGTTTCAACTGATGGAGGAGGAGTGATATTAGACAACCCGTCCTTTCTCTTTTTTTCAAAAATAGGAAATTTCGGATCCAATTCGTATATCAGAGGGATTACCATATATAACATAAAATTTCTCCACCAATTCTTTCTAGTCGAGCCTCTCGGTCTGTCATTATACCTCGAGAGGTAGAAAGAATTAGAATCCCCATTCCACCTAAAATTCTAGGAAGTCGTTGATAATTAGAATAGATTCGTAGACCCGGGCGACTGACTTGTTTTAAATTTAAAAATTTTGTATATGGTCCTTTCCTATTCCTTCTATGTCGTAGAGTTGAAACCAAAAAATATTTGTTTTTTTCTTGATGTTTCCTCACGTTTTCGATAAAACCTTCTCGTAAAAGTATTTTAACAAGGGTTTCCGTGATTTTAGTCGATGTTATTCGAACTGTTCCCTTTCTATTCATGTCAGCATTTCGTATCGAGGTTATTATATCGGCAATGGTGTCCCTACTCATGATGCCCTAAAATGTGTGGTGCTCCGAATTTTTATATAATCAACATGTTTTTCTTTTTTTTTGTAAAAAGGAAAGGTATATACGTGATACACAATCTACTACTCGATTTCATTCAAAAAACCTATTATTCTAGTAGTTTATAATACCTCAGGAGCTAATGAAACGATTTTTGTAAAATTTAATTGTCGCAATTCTCGAGCGATTGCACCAAAAACTCGAGTTCCTTTTGGATTTCCTTTTTGATCAATAATAACCGCAGCGTTGTCATCATATCGTATTATCATACCGTTGTCACGTTTGAGTTCTTTGCGGGTACGTACAATTACAGCTCGGATCACTTCTGACCTTTCTAAGGGCATATTTGGTATTGCTTCTTTTATCACAGCAACGATAATGTCACCAATATGAGCATATCGACGGTTGCTAGCTCCTATGATTCGAATACACATCAATTCTCGAGCCCCGCTGTTGTCTGCTACATTCAAATGGGTCTGAGGTTGAATCATATCATTTTTGAATCTTTCAATGCAAAGGCGAAAAAAGAAAAAGAAGTATTATTTGTTCAAAACTTTGTCAAAAAAATGGCAGAAGTATTATTTGTTCAAAACTTTGTCAAAAAAATGGCAATTGTTTTTTTTTTATCCCAACGTTTGGTTCTACATTACTATTCTGAAATAAGAAATTGAGTTCGTATAGGCATTTTGGATGCCGCTATTGAGATAGCTTTTCTGGCTATTTTTTCTGTTACCCCGCTTATTTCATAAAGTATTCGACCCGGTTTGACAACAGCTACCCAATATTCAGGAGATCCTTTCCCCGAACCCATGCGTGTTTCCGCAGGTCTTACTGTAACAGGTTTGTCTGGAAATATACGTACCCACAGTTTTCCACCACGACGCACATTTCGTGTCATTGCCCGCCGCCCCGCTTCTATTTGTCTAGATGTAATCCAAGCGGGTTCAAGTGCCTGAAGAGCATATCTGCCGAAACAAATACGATTACCGCGATAAGATATTCCCTTCATCCTTCCTCTATGTTGTTTACGGAATCGAGTTCTTTTGGGGTTATAGTAGATGGGTCTTTTTCAATCCCATCTCTATTACAGAACCGGACATGATAATTTTTTCTCATCCGGCTCCTCGCGAATGAAATGATCCAAACAAAAAAAGTATATATATTTTTAGAGATTCAAAATGAAAACGATAATTTCAAATAGAATTTATATATAGAAATAGAATATAGAAATAGAAGTTATCTAAAAAAATAAGAAATTAAATTTAAATATAGTTATAACAAATCGTTGTTTTCTTTTCGCTTTTCTCGTATCAGATCACCTATATTTTAGCAATTCAATAAGCAAAAAATGTCGCGGGCGAATATTTACTCTTTCAATATCTATTTCTGTTGTAGGGTTAGTTCATGACTGTTCAGAATAGATGAAGTGGTCTCTGGTTTATTCCGCCATCCCGCCCGCTGAATCCTTTGTATTCATTTTCAATTGAATCTTCTGTATTCACAGGTTCCGTCGTTCCCACCGCTTCTTGATTAATGGGTAGGCCTGAATTGGACAACGGAGCTTTTAGTTTCTTTTTTTTGAGTCAACAGTCTTAGTCTTTGTTGGCTCGAGGCTCTTCATTTTTGTGCTGCGAAGAGATTCATATAATGATAGATGAATCTATATTGATGCTTTATTACACTGCCCTTTATGAGATGATTCATAGGCCTTACATATTGGAATTTTATATCATTGGTAGATTTGTCTATCTTTCTCTCACCTTCCATTTATCCACATCCTTTTGTTTTCAACTCAAAATCGGATTGCTTTTTTTGTTTATGCCAAAGCGAATTCAGTTGCTGCAATGATAAGACCAATATATCCTATCTTGACTGCTTCCTTGGATCCAGATAATTTGAAACGATGAGTTAGTTATTAGTTCATATAACATAATTAGTCATATAACATATTTTTTTTTGTTTGTTAAGATTTTATCTTAATACTAACAAAAACCAACGAGTCACACACTAAGCATAGCAATTCGGTCAAAGGGGGGTCAATCGAATTTTTATTCAACCTTATAG